ACCTTGAACTGGTAGAAATAAAATATAAAGAATTAAGTAAGATTCAAAATGGTTTCCTTATAAAGGAAGAAAGATTCTGATTTATTTGATTGATATCAGGAGATCAAATGAGTTCTTCATTCATTCATTGAATGATAAATGACTACAAGCGAAGGAGATACACGATTTAAATAATGGAAAATCCAATATTTCACAATTGTATCTAGAATAACTGGAAAGGTGGAAACAAGACCAGATATAATTTGATCGTTATGAGCCAATCCAAAATCGTTGTAGAACGAACCAATTATTAGTTCCCAACCATGAGTCGAGTGAAATCCAATCCATAAATCAGTAACTAAAAGAATCGAAAAAGCTTTTATTGTGTCACTTAAGTTATAGAGGAATTCCTGAACCCAAGAATTAAGAATGACAAGTTCCTCATTACCCAAAATAAAATAACCACTTAGAATAGCGAAAGAGATTATATTTGTCGAGAAATGCAAAATGATATGGAGATGATATTCATTGTGTGTTTTGACCAATTGTATCGTTTCCTTGTGTATTCCTATACGAAGTTTTTGTATATGTGTCTCCGGGTACTCCTTTATCATTTCGTCCAACAGAAAGAGTTCTTCTAATTCTATGAATCTTTCTAGAACGTTTTTCTCTTGAATGATATTCAAGAGAGTTTTGGATTGCCCGGTATTCCACCAATTTGTAACCCAAAGTTCCAGACATTTATTAAATGAGAGAGAGACCCACCAGGGCAAAAATACTATAGATACAAGATATGGGAAAGAAGGCAATGCTTTCTTTTTTTTCATTTTTTATCTGTGAATTGAATCGTTAATGAACCTGCTTCATTCGTTGACTCTATATGATATTTCTCTGAAGCACGAGTTCTATAACAAGGTATTGAACCTATGGGTCTATTCATTCCAATTTTTGTGTCAAAATTGAGTTTAGTTCTTGGATCTAGAAGGAATATAGAAATGGGATAAGGGTTCGCCCTTTTCGGATAAAAATGCAAAATCAATATTATTCCTAGATATCTCAATTGGGCAAATTAGAATGGGCAAATTCGAAGCAATTTCATCTTCATTTGTTCCTTTCTATGAATACTCGAAAACCCACTTAAAATAACGAATCGGATTTAGAAACGAAAACCCCCCTCAGTTAATTATTTCGAAATGTTTCACCGCCTAGCCACAACCAAGGAAAAAAGGTATCATCAAAATTTTGGGCCTAAAAAGATGAGATGAATTCCGTATTACGAAATAAATGTTCGGATATATTTGATGAATCCCTACTTATTATATTAGCCTTAGATTAGCCTTTTTTCTAGTAGAAATTTTCTAGTAGAAAAGAATTGAGTTGGGATCCATACGCATACGAAATACTTTTGGTATACAAATGGTATACAAAAATTTCTTCTTTTCTTAATTTTCTTCTTTATTATAGTATAGTTTATTATAGTTATTCCATATACGCCCTCCTGCTTTTTTGGTTTATTCTATGGGAGTCGCCACGACAAAGGAAGGAGGAAATAGAATAATCTAACATGTTTTGTTCAAATGAACATTCCAAAAAGACTTCAATTGTATTAAAAAAGGAATTAGCAAGTTCCTTCCCCCATGCCGAGAAAACATTTATTCTTTATTGTGTTCAATTCATTTCAAAATACTTCAATTGGTACGCGCAAGAAATAGGCCAATTCGGCAGCTTTTTGTTCAATTTCTCGTGGAGTAAAATTCTCATCAGTACGAGTCAAGGGAATGGCCCCTTGACCTCTGATTTCCATATAAAGGACACGACGAGGATAAAGACCCTCTTTAACCTCAATTCTGATTGATTGGATATCTCTCATAAGGAAGCGAAGGAAGATGCGACGATTTATTCCAGGAAATCCCCAACGAAAAATGCACACAATTCCTTCTTTTCTATCGAATCGGTCATAACCACTACCTACATTCCACAAAATTGTGCACCACAAATAGGAGCTAACGAACAGACCCGCGATCCCGTAAAAAGACATCACGATTCCTTGTGGAAAAAAAATAATTTGCTGAGATGGAAATATGGATATCAGATTCCTACCAAGATAACTGGAAGTTCCAACCGCTAAGAATCCTAGTGAACCTAAAAAAAGGATACAGGCCCAGCAAAAATTACTTGTTTTTCGAGACCCCCTTATAAGTTCTATCCATATATGTTCTGATCGCCAATTCATACTATACTAGATCCAGTTGCATTCGATTGGAATTGAGAGAATAACCCAAATTTGACTTTACCTTTCTTGATCCCGAAGTAACTTTCATCAACTAGCACTATTCTGATGTGGAGTAATTGGTTAGATACATTGACTTTCTATTAAAAATATTTACTGATCCGTTTTTAACCAGCTATATATATATACATGCATTTATGCGGATAGCATGTATCCGCATACATAACAGTTCTTTCATTTGTGTGTGGAAAGAGCCACATATCGTACCATATTGCACTAAAAAAATATCTTTATTATGATACAGTGTTGAAATAAATTGATAGGATTTGGTCCCATTGGATCTAGACAATCTTATTTTTTTGGACATGAAGAGATAAAGAAGCCATTGCAATTGCCGGAAATACTAGGCCCACTAAAGGCACAAAAATAGAGGGTAAGTTGAGATCTGTCATAGAATGGGTGCCTCGATTTAATATTTGTATCTATATATTTGTATCTATTAGAAAGATATCTTATGATATGATAAGTATATCTATTATAAGTAATATTAGGTAATATTGACTATTGTATTTTATATAATATTATACTACTAAGTATATATAAACAATTAAGTATATATAAATATATAATTTCTAAATAATATATTTATATTAAAATAGAAATTTGAAATATAAAAATAATATGAAAATATTCAATTTAAAGAAAAAAAAGGATAGATAATAAGTGCAAAAATGTAGAACTAAATTAAGTGTACCTATTCATCTTTCTACACGAATATAAATAGGGTAATCTTCTTTTACAAATTTTATTATTCTTCTTCTCCCATCCTTATGTTCTTTCTATCTTTCTAATCTAATAAGGAGTTTTTTATTTAAAAGGAGTTTTCTTATGAAAATTAGGTTCATTATGAATTCGCGACTCTAAATAATAGGATCCAACAAACAGGGATTCAAAGTGTAACTTATATCACCAAAGAACATTTTTCTTAGTTTTTTTTTTATTATGATGAACTAAATACTTGTTCGCTACAAACAAAATAACTGAATCTAGTGCTATACTTTAATTTTTTGAATTTTGATTCAAGGGAAAGAAACCATGGAGCTGAAATAACTCACTTAGAACACCTTTTAAAGGATTACGTGGTACGATTGGGTCGAATAAGCCTTTATGGAATAAATACTCAGCCGCTTGTGAACCATCGGGTACTGTCTTATTCAATGTTTGTTCAATTACTCTTTTACCCGCAAATGCAATGTACGCATTAGGTTCAGCAATAATGATATCTCCCAACATACCAAAACTGGCTGTTACTCCACCGGTTGTAGGAGATGTAAGGACTGGTACATAGAATAACTTTTTAGTGGATTGGTAATCATATGAAGCAGAAGATATTTTAGCCATTTGCATCAAGCTCAAACTTCCTTCTTGCATGCGTGCTCCTCCAGAAGCACACACAATAATGACAGGTAGAGATCGATTAGTAGCATACTCAATCAAACGAGTGATTTTCTCACCTACTACAGATCCCATACTACCTCCCATGAACTGAAAATCCATAACCCCAATTGCTGCGGGAATACCGTTTAGTTGACCTATGCCTGTTTGAACAGCTTCAGTTAAACCTGTCTTTCTTTGATAAGAATCGATACGATCTTTATAAGGTTCCTCTTCTGAATGAAATTGAATGGGGTCCATAGAAACCATATCTTCATCCATAGGATCCCAAGTGCCCGAATCAATCGAAAGTTCGATTCTATCTGAACTACTCATTTTCAAATGATATCCACACTGTTCACAAATATTCATTTTTGACCTAAGAAGTTTTTTATAATTTAATCCATAACAATTTTTGCATTGAACCCATAAATGTCTGTATTTTTTATTTATATCGAAATCATTAGATCTTCCTCTTATATTGAAATCACTGCCATTATTACGAGTTCTTATACTAAAACTTTCACTACCACTTACATTTTCAGTACAAATGAAACTATAAATGTAACTGTCACTGTAATTGTCAGTACCACCTGAAATGGAACTATTAATACTGACTTCAAAACGAAGATAACTATTAATGCAACTATTAATGTGATTAGTCCAACTAGATTGAGTATCATACATGTAATGATAATAGTAGTTATTGTTTCTCTTAGACCCCCTATTCAAAAAACTAGAAAAAAAACCTTCTAATTCACTCAGAAAAGAACTATCATTGTCAATCTCAAAACTATGATTTTCAATATCAAAATATACGGAATAACTGTCACCATTACTATCCCTAACTAAAAAAGTGTCATCAGAGATCAAACTCCAAATATCCCTGATACCAAATAAATAATCAACATTACTGAAACTAACACTATCACTCCAATTTTTCTCCGTATCATTTAGAAGGGGTTCATCACTTCCACTGGTATGGCCAATAGCATCAAGATTTTCCATTGATTTACTTAAACCATACCTATGTTCTAACTTTAACTTCTCGTTAGACAACATCGAATTGAACCACCATTTTTCCATAGAATCTTCCTGCCCCCTATTTGATGAAAATACAATAGATGAATAGTCATTCGATGAATAATTATTTTACTATTTTATTTCCTATCAGAATTAAGCATATGAGGATTAGGATTGTTAACTAATAATAAGTGAGTATTGAAAGAAATGATTCTCTTTTTTTTTTGAATCCGAGATAGCACTTCAATATCTATCTATATAGAAAGATTTTTTTTTTCAATTAAAATACAAATTCTCATCGAAAATAGTTTATAAATAAGGAATTCGTTCTCGT